CAACAAGCAATCAATATTTCACGATCAAAGGTGTAGTACTGCTTGTAGTAGCGGTCCTTATATATCGTATTAACAATCGAAATATGGTCGAAAGAAAAAATATCTATTTGATGGAGCTTTTTCCTATACCTATGAATTCCATTGGACCCAGAAATGATCCATTGGAAGAATCTTTTGGGTCTTCCAATATCAATAGGTTGATTGTTTCGCTCCTGTATCTTCCAAAGGGGAAAAAGATCTCTGAGAGTTGTTTCATGGATCCGAAAGAGAGTACTTGGGTTCTCCCAATAACTAAAAAGTGTATCATGCCTGAATCTAACTGGGGTTCGCGGTGGTGGAGGAACCGGGTCGGAAAAAAGAGGGATTCTAATTGTAAGATATCTAATGAAACCGTAGCTGGAATTGAGATCTCATTCAAAGAGAAAGATTTCAAATATCTGGAGTCTCCTTTTGTATCCTATACGGATGATCCGATCCGCAAGGACCATGATTGGGAATTGTTTGATCGTCTTTCTCCGAGAAAGAAGCGAAACATAATCAACTTGAATTCGGGGCAGCTATTCGAAATCTTAGTGAAACACTGGATTTGTTATCTCATGTCTTCTTTTCGTGAAAAAAGACCAATTGAAGTGGAGGGTTTCTTCAAACAACAAGGAGCTGGGTCAACTATTCAATCAAATGATATTGAGCATGTTTCCCATCTCTTCTCGAGAAACAAGTGGGGTATTTCTTTGCAAAATTGTGCTCAATTTCATATGTGGCAATTCCGCCAAGATCTCTTCGTTAGTTGGGAGACGAATCCGCACGAATCAGATTTTTTTAGGAACGTATCGAGAGAGAATTGGATTTGGTTAGACAATGTGTGGTTGGTAAACAAGGATCGGTTTTTTAGCTTTTTTAGCAAGGTACGGAATGTATCGTCAAATATGCAATATGATTCCACAAGATCTATTTTCGTTCAAGTAACAGATTCTAGCCAATTGAAAGGATCTTCTGATCAATCCAGAGATCATTTTGATTCCATTAGTAATGAGGATTCGGAATATCACACATTGATCAATCAAAGAGAGATTCAACAACTAAAAGAAAGATCGATTCTTTGGGATCCTTCCTTTCTTCAAACGGAACGAACAGAGATAGAATCAGACCGATTCCCGGAATGCCTTTCTGGATATTCCTCAATGTCCCGGCTATTCACGGAACGTGAGAAGCAGATGATTATTCATCTGCTTCCGGAAGAAATCGAAGAATTTCTTGGGAATCCTACAAGATCAATTCGTTCTTTTTTCTCTGACAGATGGTCAGAACTTCATCTGGGTTCGAATCCTACTGAGAGGTTCACTAGAGATCAGAAATTGTTGAAGAAACAACAAGATGTTTCTTTTGTCCCTTCCAGGCGATCGGAAAATAAAGAAATGGTTGATATATTCAAGATAATTACGTATTTACAAAATACCATCTCAATTCATCCTATTTCATCAGATCCGGGATGTGATATGGTTCCGAAGGATGAACCGGATATGGACAGTTCCAATAGGATTTCATTCTTGAACCAAAATCCATTTTTTGGTTTATTTCATCTATTCCATGACCGGAACAGGGGAGGATACACGTTGCACCACGATTTTGAATCAGAAGAGAGATTTCAAGAAATGGCAGATCTATTAACTCTATCAATAACCGAGCCGGATCTGGTGTATCATAAGGGATTTGCCTTTTCTATCGATTCCTACGGATTGGATCAAAAAAAATTCTTGAATGGGGTATTCAACTCCAGGGATGAATCGAAAAAGAAATCTTTATTGGTTCTACCTCCTATTTTTTATGAAGAGAATGAATCTTTTTATCGAAGGATCAGAAAAAAAAGGGTCCGGATCTCCTGCGGGAATGCTTTGGAAGATCCAAAACCAAAAAGAGTGGTATTTGCTAGCAACAACATAATGAAGGTAGTCAATCAATATAGATTGATCCAAAATCTGATTCAAATCCAATATAGCATCCATGGGTACATAAGAAATGTATCGAATCGATTCTTTTTAATGAATAGATCCGATCGCAACTTCGAATATGGAATTCAAAGGGATCAAATAGGAAATGATACTCTGAATCATAGAACTATAATGAAATATATGATCAACCAACATTTCTCGAATTTGAAAAAGAGTCAGAAGAAATGGTTTGATCCTCTTATTTCTCGAACCGAGAGATCCATGAATCGGGATCCTGATGCATATAGATACAAATGGTCCAATGGGAGCAAGAATTTCCAGGAACATTTCGTTTCTGAGCAGAAGAGCCGTTTTCAAGTAGTGTTCAATCGATTACGTATTAATCAATATTCGATTGATTGGTCCGAGGTTATCGACAAACAAGATCTTTCTAAGTCACTTCGTTTCTTTTTGTCCAAGTCGCTTCTCTTTTTGTCCAAGTTGCTTCTCTTTTTGTCTAAGTCACTTCCTTTTTTCTTTGTGAGTATCGGGAATATCCCCATTCATAGGTC